ATGACTCGAGTACCTTTCCATTTAGTAGAATTCAGTCCATGGCCTTTAACAGGTTCTTTAGGAGCTATATTTTTAACAATAGGTCTTACATCATGATTTCATCATCAAAAAGTACTTACATTAATATTAGGTGTTTTATTAATTTTAATAACTATATTACAATGATGGCGAGATATTATCCGAGAAAGTACTTTTCAAGGATTCCACACTATAAAAGTATCAATAGGTATACGTATAGGTATAATTTTATTTATTACTTCAGAAATTTGTTTTTTCTTTGCCTTTTTTTGAGCTTATTTCCATAGTAGTCTTGCTCCAAATACAGAAATTGGTGCATCATGACCTCCTGTTTACGTTTATCCTCTTAATCCTTTTCAAGTACCACTTCTCAATACTGCTATTCTACTTGCATCAGGTGTAACAGTTACATGAGCACATCATTCTTTATTAATTGGTAATCACAAAGAATCTATTCATTCTATAATATTAACTATTACACTCGGTGCTTACTTTACAGTATTACAAGCACAAGAATATTTAGAAACTAGATTTTCTATTTCAGATAGTGTTTATGGTTCAACCTTTTTTGTAGCAACAGGATTTCATGGTCTCCATGTAATTATTGGTACTTTATTCCTTATAGTATGTTTAGTACGTATTATTTATTATCATTTCTCTATTAATCACCATTTTGGTTTTGAGGCTGCTGCCTGATATTGACATTTCGTAGATGTTGTATGATTATTTCTTTATACCTGTATTTATTGATGAGGCTCATAATCTATATTATTTATTAAGTGGCCGAATTTAAGCACTAGATTTTTAATCTAGATCATGATTATATAATCCTTAATGGTATTATATTTTATAAAGAAAATATGATTTGCAATCATAAAGAAAGATTTACTTAATCTTTAATTCCTTACAAGAACTGATTTAATCATATATGATTTCGACTCATACTTAGATGTATATACATCCTTGTAACATTTTAAAGGTAATAGGATTAAAATAAAGCTGCTAACTTTATTTTGAGCAACTCATATTGTTCTACCTTTTATGAATAATAAATTTTTTCCTTCGAATTTCTTATTTATTTTAATTATAGTTATAGGTACAACAATAACATTATCATCTCCTCATTGATTAACAATATGAATTGGTTTAGAATTAAACTTAATAGGATTTTTACCTTTAATAAACATTAAAGGTAAATCTTTAGAAGCAGAAGCCTCTATAAAATATTTTATTATCCAAAGAATAAGATCTAGAATTTTAATTATAACCTCTTTAATTTTATATAATTATAATATATCCTGATATTCCATATTTAACCATAAAATATTATCAACTATAATATTATTATCTTTAATTTTAAAATTAGGTGGAGCACCTTTACATTTCTGATTACCAAATATAACTAAACAAATAACTTGGTTAATTCTATTTCTAATTTTAACTTGACAAAAACTTGCACCATTATTCATACTAACTTTAATTAGTAATTTAAATATTTTAATTTTAATCTCATTAATATCAACATTATTAGGTAGAATTATGATTTTAAATCAAACTAATATACAAGTAATTATCACATACTCATCAATTTCCCATTTAGGTTGAATATTATCAATAATTATAATTAATAATTCTTTAACTTTTATTTATTTTATTAATTATATTATTATTTCTATTCCTTTAATAAATATATTAAATAATTATACTAATAATTATACATATACCCTTACACATAAAAATAAAATTAATAAATTAATTATTCCCTCACTTATTTTATCATTAGCTGGCTTACCTCCTCTATTAGGTTTCTTATCTAAACTTTTAATTTTAATTTCATTAATACAAACAAATTTTATTATTATAACTTTACTATTATTTATAGGTACTCTTATTAGTTTATTTTTTTATTTAAATATAACTTTAATAATTATTGTTAAATCATATTTTTTATTTGAAAATAACAATATAACAAAACCTTATGAATCAATTATTATACTAAATATATTTAGTATTTTTGTATTCTATATTTTAATTAATATTATTATTAAATATGCGATGACTATTCTCCACTAATCATAAAGATATTGGTACTTTATATTTTATTTTTGGTATTTGATCTGGTTTATTAGGAACATCATTAAGATTAATAATCCGTAGGGAATTAGGTAAACCTGGAACACTATTAAATGATGATCAATTATATAATGTTATAGTAACAGCACATGGATTTATTATAATTTTCTTTTTAGTTATACCTATTATAATTGGAGGTTTTGGTAATTGACTAGTACCTTTAATATTAGGTGCCCCTGATATAGCATTTCCACGTATAAATAATATAAGATTTTGATTATTACCCCCTTCATTAACTTTACTTTTATCTTCTTCCGCAGTAGAAAGAGGTGCAGGAACAGGATGAACTGTTTACCCACCTTTATCTAGAAATTTATCACATGCAGGACCTTCAGTAGATTTAGCAATTTTCTCTCTTCATTTAGCAGGAGTATCCTCAATTCTAGGCGCAATTAATTTTATTACAACAATTTTAAACATACGATGAGAAGGTTTACAAATAGAACGACTACCTTTATTTGCATGATCTGTATTTATTACTGCTATTTTATTACTTTTATCTTTACCTGTATTAGCTGGTGCTATTACAATATTATTAACCGACCGAAATTTCAACACCACATTTTTTGATCCTAGAGGTGGTGGAGATCCAATCTTATATCAACATTTATTTTGATTTTTTGGACATCCTGAAGTATATATTTTAATTTTACCTGCCTTTGGTATTATTTCACATATTGTTTCACATCATTCTTTTAAAAAAGAAACATTTGGATCATTAGGCATAATTTATGCTATACTCTCTATTGGATTATTAGGATTTATTGTATGAGCTCATCATATATTTACAGTGGGTATAGATGTAGATACACGAGCCTACTTTACATCAGCAACTATAATTATTGCTATTCCTACTGGTATTAAAGTATTTAGATGATTAGCTACTATTTATGGTTCACCAATTAAATATAATACACCAATACTTTGAGCTTTAGGTTTTATTTTTTTATTTACAGTTGGAGGACTAACAGGAATTATTTTATCAAATTCTTCATTAGACATTATGCTACACGATACTTATTATGTAGTAGCTCATTTCCACTACGTTTTATCTATAGGAGCCGTATTTGCTTTATTTGGAGGATTTAATCATTGATACCCACTTATTGTAGGATTAACATTAAACCAACAATGAACTAAAGCACATTTTATTTTAATATTCGTAGGAGTAAACCTTACATTTTTCCCCCAACATTTTTTAGGTTTAGCAGGTATACCTCGACGTTATTCAGATTATCCAGATTGCTACACTAAATGAAATATAATCTCCTCCATAGGATCTATAATCTCACTAACTAGAGTTTTATTTTTTATTTTTATTGTTTGAGAAAGACTTATTTCTCAACGAACAATTGTCTGATCAAACCATTTAACTACATCCTTAGAATGAGATAACCGCTTACCTACAGACTTCCACAATTCACCCGAAACAGGTGCCATTTATATTTAATTATGACCTATTGAGGACAATTAGGATTTCAAGATGCCTCTTCACCATTAATAGAACAAATTATTTTCTTTCATGATCATGCTATATTTGCTATTATTATAATTATTACAATAGTTATATATATATCTTTAATACTAATCATAAATAATTTTTCATGTCTTAATATTACTGAAAGACAAAAAATTGAAACAATCTGAACTATTGCTCCAGCCATTATTCTTTTATTTCTAGCACTCCCTTCATTACGTTTATTATATCTTCTTGACGAAACCAACAATCCACTAATAACTATTAAAACTATAGGACATCAATGATATTGAAGATATGAGTATTCAGACTTTATAAATATCGAATTTGATTCATATATAGTACCATCTAATGAACTAAATCTAGGAGACTTCCGATTATTAGAAACTGATCACCACTTAATTCTACCTATAAATACTAATACACGTATTATTGTTTCCTCTACCGATGTAATCCATTCATGAACTGTTCCATCACTAGGAGTTAAAGTAGATGCTATTCCAGGTCGATTAAATCAATTAATAATATACCCAACAAAACCTGGTTTATACTATGGTCAATGCTCAGAAATTTGTGGAGCCAATCATTCATTTATACCTATTACTTTAGAAATCGTAAATATAAAATATTTCATTAAATGATTAAATTCAATAATTAATTAATTTATATATAAAAGTTAGTTATATAACAAATATTTATTATTACAAATTAATAATACTTTTATATGCCTCAATTATCTCCTATTAATTGACTATTTTTATTTATTTTATTCTGATTAATTTTAATAATCAATTCATCTATTATATGATGAAATACAACTAATATATATAAATTTAATAAGAATATTAAAAAATTAAATAATATTAATTATAAATGGTTTTATGCTTGTAGATATTTTTTCTTCTTTTGATGACCATAACTCAACTATATTTTCAGCTCATATAATAACATGATTATTATCATTATGATCATTAATTTTTATTAATTCCTCATATTGAATTAATTCATCAAATATCTCTAATATAATTAATTTACCTAAACAAATTATTAATATTCAAACTACACGATCTTTTAGAATAAACTTAGGGGGTTTTACCCTTATTATTTCTTCTTTATTTATTACAATTATTAATTTTAATTTATTAGGTTTAATACCTTACGTTTTTAGAACTACTAGTCATTTAGTAATAACTTTTACTCTTTCTTTACCTTTATGATTTTGTCTAATTATCTCTTCATATATAAAAAATGCTTATTCAAGTGTAGCTTTTATATTACCTTTAGCTACACCTACTTTTTTAATTCCTTTTCTACCAGTTATTGAAACATTAAGTATTATAGTACGTCCAATTACTTTATCTATTCGATTAGCGGCTAATATTAGAGCTGGACATATTATTTTAACATTAATTGGAGATTATTTAACTACATTAATTTTAATAAATAATTATATAATTTCATTATTAGTACTATTAATTCAAATTGGTTATTTTATTTTTGAAATTGGTATTAGTATTATTCAAGGATACATTTTCTCATTATTAATTACATTATATACTGATGACCATCAATAGATAATATTTATTAATATTATTAATAATATTTAAAGGTTATAAACCACTTTAATATCTTCAATATTATGCTCTAAATTAAGCTATTTAAATAATTAAATATTTAAAAAATATACTAATATTACTAAAAATATTAAAATACTCAATACTCTTGGTAAATAACTTTTTCAAATTAAATATATTAACAAATCATAACGATAACGTGGATAACTAGCACGAACTCAAATAAATAAAAAAGATACAAAACCAATTATTAAATAAAATAATATACCATAAAATCTAATATATAATAAACCACCAAAAAAAAGGCTAACTACTAATACCCTTATAAATAAAATACTCCTATATTCAGCTATAAATAAAACCGCAAAGCCAATACCCCCATATTCAATATTAAAACCAGAAACAAGTTCAGATTCTCCTTCAGCAAAATCAAATGGAGCACGGTGAGTTTCAGCCACACAAGAAACAAATCATATAATTAATATGAAAAAATTAACAAAAACAATTCAAATAAATAACTGATAATTTATAATAACCCTTAAATTAATACTACCTGATAAAATTAAACAACTTATTAAAATTAAAGATATACTAACTTCATAAGAAATTCTTTGAGCAACAGCTCGAACTGAACCTAATAATGCATACTTAGAATTTGAAAATCATCCAGCCCCTATTACACTATAAACTCTTAAACTAGAAATACATAAAAATAATAATAAACTTAAACCACCTATTCTGCAAACAAAATAATTATTATATAATAATCATAATAAAAGACTCAAAAATAATCTTATAAAAGGACAAATTAAGAAAGGAAAAATATTAATTAATGTTGGCTTAATTAATTCTTTACTAAATAATTTTACTGCATCTGCTATAGGTTGAGGTAATCCTATTAAACCTACTTTATTAGGACCCTTTCGAATTTGAAAATAACCTAAACCTTTACGTTCTAATAAAGTAAAAAAGGCAACGGCAACCAATGCACAAATAAATGAAATAATACCAGACAACAACTCAATAATCATTACTAAGAAGAATAATTATATTTATTCCCTAATAAGAACTTAAATCTTAAGCACTGATCTGCCATCTTAGTATAAAGTAAGAATTAGTAAATTTCTTATTAAATAACCCTAAATTATTCACATATATCTGCCAACTTTATATAAATAATCACATTATCTTTTTTGGTCCTTTCGTACTAAAAAAAGAAATTTCTATTTAAAAGATAGAAACCGACCTGGCTCACACCGGTCTGAACTCAGATCATGTAAAGTTTTAAAAATCGAACAGATTTACCATATTAAAGCTTCTGCACCTTAAGGTTACTTTAATCCAACATCGAGGTCGCAATCTTATTTTTTAATAAGAACTCTCTAAATAAATTACGCTGTTATCCCTATGGTAACTTTATTATAAGCAATATTATTGGTTACTTAACCTAACAGTATTACACAATTAAGGAAGTTATTATTCAATATATAATTTTATTCCTTAATCACCCCAATTAAAATTTATTAAATACTACTAAACATAATATTACTAAATTTAAGCTCAATAGGGTCTTCTCGTCCCTTTAAAATATTTTAGCTTTTTCACTAAAAAATTAACTTCTAAAAAATAAAATAGAGACAGATAAACCTTCGTCAAACCATTCATTCTAGCCTCAATTTATAAGGCAAATTATTATGCTACCTTAGTACAGTTAAAATACCGCAGCTGTTAAAATTACATCACTGAGCAGGCCCAACTCTTTATTTATTAAATACAAAGAGACATGTTTTTGATAAACAGGCGAGATTTATATTTGCCGAATTCCTTTATTTTACTTAATTTTAATTATTTTTATTATTAAAATATACAAATTAAACAAATTATAACACTTTAATAATTATTTAAATACTCATACTAACATTATATTTATTTATTAATAATTACTAAATATTTATAAGATTATTAACCTGAACAATTATACAACATATAATTTATATTAATATTTACAAGAAAAACAATTTTAATTCTACTTAAAAATAAAATATAATATATAATAATTCTATTTCTTTTATAAAGCTTATCCCTTATAAAATAAATAATATTAAAATAATTTACAAAATTATATTAATATTACAATACTAAAATATTTCACACCTATAAACTAGCTATCATAAAAATCGAAAAACATTTCATTACCACTTAATATTAAAAATATAACTTTACTACGTTAACATTTATTATCAAGTAAATCCTTTTAATTCGAGACTTTTTAATTTAATTAAATCTATCATTAATCCATTATACAAAAGGTACGAAAACTTAATTCTACTATTAAACAATTATAAAATAATATACTCAACCTTTACAGTACTTTATTAATAAATATTTCTATACCATTAATACTATATAATTATAATAATTTATTTTAAATAGTGTTAATAAATTTAATTAACAATTAACATTATCAAAACTGATTACTTTAAATTAACCATCTTCTCAATGTAAGTGAGATACATTATTTATGTTAAATTTTGATTATTAGCCAGGAACAGTTTCCACTACCCCTACTATGTTACGACTTATCTTATTTTACCAACAAGAGCGACGGGCGATATGTACGCGCTATAAAACCTGATTCATATAAACATATTAATTAATTTACATTACTATTAAGTCCAATTTCAAAAATATATTACACTATTTAATCCAATTAAAAATTATAAATCGTAGCTCATTTTATTTACCTTTTTTATCAGCTGCATTTTGACTTGACATATTAGCAAATTTACTTCTAAGTTTTTTAATAATTCTTACGAAATAAACTGACGACAGCAATATACAAACTGTTAAATTATTCAAAAAAAAGTAAGAGTTAATTGAGGATTATCAAATTAATAAACAAGCTCCCCTAAATGGATATATAGCACCGCCAAGCTTTTTAAGTTTCAAATATTAATTAATTTAAAAATTATATTTACACTACTTAAATAAAAAAAAATTTAAAATAAAGAATAATAGGGTATCTAATCCTAGTTTTTAAACAATCTTATTTTCAAAGTTTAAATTATAGAGAAAATAAAATAATAATAATAATTCCTAATTTTACCTACAATTATTATTCTCAACTACTCTAATACATTACTTAAATCATCACTTTCTTTTATATTATAATTTATATAAATTTAAGATATATGTATAACCGCGAATGCTGGCACAAATTTATCCATCTATAATTTATAATAACTATATCAAACTTTCATTCATTGTATAATAATAAATACTGCGTAATCTTTAATTATTATTTTAATAAAATATTAATAATAAATATTATTAATCAATTTATATTAAACAATAAGATTAATAATAATAAAGATAAAACGTTATTTAATAAAAAACTAGCATATATAATCTTAATAACAATTTATATAATAACCAAAGCCAAATTAATTATATTATATATATATTTTAATATATAAAATTAATACACATTAATTGATCAACATAATAATATATTTATAAACCCCAATATAATTATTTATAACTTTAAGTTTGCAACTTAATATTTTTATTTAAACTATAGAGTCATGAGAAAGCTTAATGCTTATTCATAGATTTACAATCTACCGACTATATTCGACCACCTCATAATTTACAAAAGAAATTTGAATTTCTCCTTAAACTTCAAAAATTTATATGCTCATACACCATAATGTATTAATATCTTATTTTGTTTATAAGTTATTAAACCTTTTGTTTGGAAAACAAATATACTATATTATACTAACAAAATTTGTTACATATATATATATATATATATATATGTTTTTACAATAGGTGTGTGTATATAATAAACATTGTTAAATTTAGATAAGTCTATTAGACATACCTCGAAGACTCCCATTTTTATACTTCCTTTCTCTAATGCGCCGTGTATATACTACACTCTCAAACATCCCTTTAGCTTATGTTATTATATCTATAAATACTGAGATACACACTACATCAGAATAAGAGAAATAATAACAACAAATGAGTTTAAATCTCTTTAAAAACACATAAAATAAAATATATAAATTTTTATTATACAGTAATTTTACCCTTTAGACGACATTTTTATAATAAAGTAGATATTTCTATATATTTTTTATAATAATCGTATTTAAATTTATATATATACACTCCCTGATTATTAATTTATGAAAAATTCCAAAAAAAAAAACGGCCCTTCATTACTCGATTTTATTTTACACTTTTATAAAAGTAAATTTAACAAAACTAGCCAACTTTCATAATAACTAAATATTACACATTTTCACCATTTTTAATTAATAAAACTGAAAATAATATATATATATATATATATATATATATAATCAACGAAAAGCCAAAATAAGAGGCATTTAACTGTTAATTAAATTATTGTAATACAATTACTTCGTTGGTATGGTACTGCGCCGGACCGAACGGATTATATTGATGTTATAAATCATAAGATTACTTCTTCTGTACCTATGTTAATAACAATATTTTATTTAATTGTTTTATTTATAGTAAATTTACTTTTATTTATATTAGGATTAGTTATTTATAAACGCTCTTATAAAGACCGTGAAAAAAACTCCCCTTTTGAATGTGGTTTTGATCCTTCTATTTGCACACGATCCCCATTTTCCATACGATTTTTTTTACTAGCTGTAATTTTCTTAATTTTTGATGTAGAAATCATTATATTAATACCTTTAACAATAAATATTATAAATTCCAATACACATTGACCATTAACTAGTTCAATAATTTTTTTAATTATTTTATTAATAGGACTATTTCATGAATGAAATCAAGGATCACTAAACTGAATAAAATAATAAAAAGTTAGTTATAATAATAACATTAAATTGTCAATTTAAAATTACTATATAAATAGTACTTTTTGATATTTAATATATTTATTATTTATGTAAATTAATGTTAAACATAATATTACAAATATAATAATATAACAATTAATAACTAAACTTAATCAATGTTCTAAACAATTAAATAATAACTTATTTAAACTAAATAAACCTTGACCACCTAAAATTTCTAATCATCCTATATCAATAATTTTTAAACTTCTATTACTTATTATTATAAAACTTTTAATTATAGAAAAACAAATAAATCTAGATAAAAACCATATACTACTATTTATATATTTTATAAACCCTTTATTTAAATATACTATTCTTTTATCCCATAATCCAAAAGAAATAATAATTCTACTTATAATTAATATAGGAACATATAATTTTATAAAAATAGACATCATAAAAATATGATCAAATAAACAAAATAATTCTTGAAAAATATAACCACTCCACAATGCACCTAATCCTAACAATCTTATAGAAATAATTACCAATAAATCATTATCATTTACATTAACATAAGTATTTAAATTATAACTACCTCAAATAATAAAAAAACAAAAACGAATAGAATATATAATAGTTAAACAAACACCAAAAATACCTAAAATAAACATTACAATATTTATATTACCAACAATTAATCTTTCAATAATTAAATCTTTTGAATAAAATCCAGCAAGAAAAGGCAGCCCACATAACGCTATTTTAGAAACAATTAAAAATATTCTAGTAATAGGTATTAAATTAAATACATTTTTAATCTGACGTATATCTTGTTTACCTTCAAATGAATGAATAATATTTCCACCACAAATAAATAATAATGCCTTAAATATAGCATGTGTATATAAATGAAATAAAGCTAATATAGGTATTCTTAATCTTAAAGATATTATTATTACACCTAATTGTCTTAATGTAGACAACGCAATAATTTTTTTTATATCAAACTCATATAAAGCACAAATACCAGATATAATTGTAGTTATAATAGATAAATACATTATAATATAACTAAATCAAATATAATTATTTAAATAATTAAAAAAACGAATAAATAAAAATACACCAGCAGTAACTAATGTTGATGAATGAACTAAAGCTGAAACAGGTGTTGGTGCAGCTATAGCTGCGGGTAATCAACTACTAAAAGGAATTTGAGCTCTTTTAGTTATTCCAGCAATCATAATAAAAAAATTTACAACTATAAAATTATGAAATTCCCATAAACATAATATATTTCAATGCCCTAATACAAGTATTATCGAAATAGCAGCTAAAATAAAACAATCACCTACCCGATTTATTAAAACAGTTAACATTCCAGCAGCCAAAGATTTATTATTTTGATAATAAATAACAAGACAAAAAGAAACTAAACCTAAACCATCCCAACCTAATAATACTGTTACTAAATTTGGAATAAAAATCAATAAATTTATTGACAGAACAAATAATATTACTGTTAAACTAAAGCGATAAGAATATTTATCACCTATTATATATGACTTACTAAAAATTATAACACAACCAGAAATAAAACAAACTAAACCTCTAAATCTACAACCTATTCAATCCATTACTAATTCTAATTCTAAAGAACTACTTATACAATCTATTACCTCTCAATTAAATAATAAACTAATATTATTTAAATTAAAAAAAATTACTATTACTACTATACTAATAAATCAACTAAATAATAATAAACTAAAACATATCTCAAAACCAATTAATTTATACATAATAAAGTAAATAATATTTATCTATAAAACCACAATTTATCATTTTAAATTAAACTAACTTTACTAAATCACAAATACATTATTTAAATACCCAATATTAAAAATAAATAATAACATTGGATAAAAATGAAGAAATAATAATAAATATTCATTACAAAAATTTCTAAAATTACTATTAATAAAATTTATAATACTTCCATGCTGAGTACTAACAAATATAATTAAATTATACAACCCACCTATAAATACTATTAATAATACAAAAATAATTAATCAATAACTATATAAATATACAGAACAAAATAATATAATCTCACTAACAAGATTAATAAAAGGTGGAGCCCCTATATTAGCAATACAAAATAAAAATCATCATATACATATTACAGAATTAATATTAATTATCCCTCTATAAAGAAAAATTCTACGACTCTTCACTTTTTCATATAATAAATTAGCTAAACAAAATAAGCCTGATGAACAAAAACCATGTGAAACTATTATTAATATAGCTCCTTCTCAACCTCATATAAATTTACTTATAGCACCAGCTAATATTAAACCTATATGACCTACAGAAGAATAAGCAATTAACGATTTTATATCTCTTTGACCTACACAAATAATAGCTGTTATTAAACCACCTCATAATGACAATACAATTAAAATTTTACTAAAATATACCTCATTTAAAAAATAAGTACTTAATATACGAATAATTCCATAACCTCCTAATTTTAATAAAATCCCTGCCAAAATTATAGAGCCTGCAATAGGAGCTTCTACATGTGCTTTAGGTAACCATAAATGTAATATAAATATAGGTAATTTAACTAAAAATGCTATTAGTATACTTAAAAATCATAATATATTAACATTATATAATAAACCCAAACAATTCAAATATATAATTAATATTATATTATAACAATTATATATTTTACTTAATATAATTAATCCAATTAATAAAGGTAATGATATACTCACTGTATATAATATTATATATATTCCTGCTTGTAAACGTTCTGGCTGATAGCCTCAACCAATAATTAATATTAAAGTAGGCAACAATGAAATTTCAAAAAAAATATAAAATATATAAACATTAACTCTTATAAAGAATATAATAATTACTAAACATAATAATAATACAATTAAAGAAAATTCATTTACTTTATTTATTATAAATTTAATAGAATAATTTCTAGCTAAATATATTAAACTACCAATCCATAATGTTAATACAATTAAAACACCTCTTATATTATCACAATATAGTCAATTTATACAAGTACTACCCCAAACTTCTAAATTTAAAAATTTTAAAGAAAAAAAACTAGAAATTATTAAAAACCAATAACGTACTTCTCAAGTTATAATCCTATTAATAAATACTATACCAATTAATCTAAATAATAAACCTATAATTTATATAATTTTAAAGAACTTACGTAATCATTACCATGAGAACGAATTAATCTTACTAATAATGATAAACCCAACCTAGCCTCACATACACCAAATACAATAATAATTATTACAATATAATATTCATTATTATATAAACCATAAGTTAATAAAAAAGAAAAAATTAACCCCAACATTAAAATCTCAAAACTCAATAAAATATTTAAAATATGCTTTCATTGAAATATTAAAACTATAACACCTACTATATAAATATATAAACCCAACATCAACTCACTATTTATAGCCATAATTTATCAGTCTTAATAGTTTAATTTAAAACATTGGTCTTGTAAACCAAAAATAGAATTACTTCTTTAAGATTTAAGCCTACAAGTGAATTGAACACTTTAAGAAAATTTTCAAAATTTTCTATATACCAAATATAAACCTAATAATCTAAAACTTTTAATCATAAATAATCTATTAAAGGTCGTCTTAAAAAAATACTAAATCATATAAAACTTAGCACTTGCCCAATCCCTTCATAAGGATATTCAACAGGACATCCACCAATCCAAGTCAATAAAAAAAAACAACCTACTATTAACCAAAAATTAATTTGCATAAATATATTATAAATACAACCACTACAACCTTTTACATGTAAAAATGGTAAAAAAAATAATACAGAAATAGATATAACTAAACTTACTACACCTCCCAACTTCCTAGGAATAGAACGTAGAATAGCATAAGCAAATAAAAAATATCATTCAGGTTTAATATGTAATGGTGTAACTAAAGGATTAGCAGGAATGAAATTTTCAGAGTCACCTAAAACATTAGGCCATAATAATCTAATCTCAACCAAAAATAATAATAATACAAAAAATCCAAAAAGATCTTTATAACTATAATATTGATGAAAAGGAATTTTATTTAAATCTCTATTAACACCTAAAGGATTATTACTACCAGATTGATGTAAAAAAATTAAATGTAAAATAACTAATCCTACCAATAAAAATGGTAATAAAAAATGAAAACAAAAAAATCGACTAAGAGTAGCATTATCTACTGAAAACCCCCCCCAAATTCAATATACTACTATTTCACCTACATAAGGAATAGCAGATACTAAATTAGTAATAACTGTTGCACCTCAAAATGATATTTGTCCTCAAGGAAGAACATAACCAACAAATGCTGTTGCTATTACTAAAAATAATAAAATAATACCAATATTTCAAGTTTCAATTATTATAAATGATTTATAATAAATTCCTCGAGCAACATGAAAATATAAACAAACAAAAAAAAAAGAAGCACCATTAGCATGTATATAACGTAATACCCAACCATAATTCACATCCCGTATAATATGAATAACAGAATCAAAAGCCATTTCAACACAAGACGTATAATGTATAGCTAAAAATAAACCACTAACAATTTGTACAATTAAACATAAACCTAATAAAGAACCAAAATTCCACCAAACTGATAAATTAATAGGTGAAGGTAAATCCACAACAGAACCCCTAACAATTTTTAAAATAGGATGATTTTTACGTAATGATCTAAGCATATTTAAATTTAAATACCCGTAACGGCCCTTCACAATAATAACAAATTTTTACTACACTAATCAAAACAAATAATAAAATAATACCTAATAAAATATAACATACAAAATTATCAACCATTAAAATTATATCACTAGTTATACACCTAATTGATCTATAATTAATTATTATATTATCTTTAACTTCCTCCCTAATAAATTCTTTTATAAATACATAATTAACTAAAAAATATCTAAAATAAATTACAAAAAAATATAACATAACTTTACTAGATAAAAAAATTAAATTAGGTACTAAACTAATAATATATATAAATATTACTAATATTCCTCCTACATAAACCAAAAATAAAATATAACCATATCATCTAAATACAGTAATACTTATTAAACCTCTAACACAAACTACATTTAACATTAATATAAAACCCAGACTTAAAGGTTGAATTACTATTAAACATAATCTACCTAAAGAAAATCCTAAAGACACCAACATTAATAATCTCATATCAAAAAGTAAGAAACATCTTAAACCCTAACTTCCAATGTTAATATTTTAATTATAAACTACTTTTTGTAATAAAAGAATTATATATATTCATTTTTGGGGTATGAACCCAATAGCTTATAATTTAGCTTACTTTATTTATACAAGATTTAAACAATTTTATTTATTAAAGACTTTGAAAATCTCCAGTTTATTTAACTTAAAATCTTAATATATTCTCAATACAAATTTATTTTAATATATTCTAAAAGATTGAAAATCTAATGTGCTATATACACTATAAGAACTTATATATATATAAATGTTTTTACAATAGGTGTGTGTATATAATAAACATTGTTAAATTTAGATAAGTCTATTAGACATACCTCGAAGACTCCCATTTTTATACTTCCTTTCTCTAATGCGCCGTGTATATACTACACTCTCAAACATCCCTTTAGCTTATGTTATTATATCTATAAATACTGAGATACACACTACATCAGAATAAGAGAAATAATAACAACAAATGAGTTTAAATCTCTTTAAAAACACATAAAATAAAATATATAAATTTTTATTATACAGTAATTTTACCCTTTAGACGACATTTTTATAATAAAGTAGATATTTCTATATATTTTTTATAATAATCGTATTTAAATTTATATATATACACTCCCTGATTATTAATTTATGAAAAATTCCAAAAAAAAAAACGGCCCTTCATTACTCGATTTTATTTTACACTTTTATAAAAGTAAATTTAACAAAACTAGCCAACTTTCATAATAACTAAATATTACACATTTTCACCATTTTTATTTAATAAAACTGAAAATAATATATATATATATATATAT